GCATTCTCAGATGAATACACAAGACCAGCAAGCCCTACTCACCACTCGTGGTTCTTCCAATGGCCGAAATCCGCACCACAATAGGGACGTGCTACCTCCTCATATTCTTATTCGGGAGTGCCGCACAACCGTCAGCATAACTATCCTCGAGCAATAGTTATTTCTTCAATCAAGCATCTGTCAGTTATGTTATGTGATCCGCCAGGGCACACCGCTCTCCACCTACCCGACCACGGTCTTACCTCACGTTGCTCCTGCTTGCTTTCCCAGCTGATATTGATTGAAGCTTAATGTTACAAAACTACTACATACAAGTCCTTGCCAACCACTCTTGATTGAAGAAATAACCTTTGTAAGATTTAATTAGACATCGTCTTGCTCAAATTCTCTCGCAACACGACTTTCTTTTACCTCGCTCCCATTCCTCACTCGGAGACCCTACTGTGGCGCCCCCTTAGCAAGAAAGAGAGGCTATAAAGTCAAGTCAGAGCATGGCCCATAAAGAGTTCGGTAGTCACCGGATTTGCCCTATATTCTTGGGTGAATAAGGCGGGGCCTTTGAGTCATGGCATAGAGGCGGGGGAGCAAAGGCATTCCGTTGTAGATCAAGCAAGAGAATTGCAACAAGAGATGGGCGGGTCCTCGACCGGATAGAAGACCCGTACCAGTAGGAGCTAAGAGTCTACTGTAGGCGGATCGCCAAATGTACCATTGTTAGTAGGATGGACTTTCAAGCGATACGAGGGGCAGCCTTCGCGCTTCTGTGATGATCATTGGACTCACTTAGACTATAGCCGAGCGGAGCCCTACCAATACGTAAGAGTCAGCCGGCCATAGTGGGCCCGCCAAAAAGCCATACCTTATTATACAAGCCCGAGTTATCAAAAGTGCGTGTAGCGCTCTGCTTACTGAAAGCCGAATAAGGGAGCCCCTTGATCTCGGAGATCAAACTACTACTGGTAGGTTATGCGCGGAATAGCCGGATGGTGGGGTAGGTTCTTCAGAGGTTCTTCGACTTGGGCAAATTGAGTTCATCGTGAAAGTTTCTCTTTCTATTCCTTGTGGGCCTTCATCTGCACTGAAAGTGACTAATGGCGCGTCAAGCTAGGCTGCTGCCTGGGCGATAACCTACTGGCGGTTGTTGTGAGTGAAGAAAGGGAGCTCTTCTATGCGGAGGGGGAAAGAAGCCCGTGAGCCTAGGGGCAGCATACATGGGATGAGCGGAAGCCAGACCAGCGCTATGGGCCTAAGGAAGAGATATCAAACTGAGACCGTTTAATTAAAGGAATGAAAGCCTGATTGCGCCTATAACCTCGCATTTTGCTTTCTTGAATCTTGAAAAAGTAGGTCTATTGATGTAAGAGGCGATGCCTATGCTCTTCTTTCTTTATCGATAGGATTCCCATCATTTGCAGTCTCCTAGAAGGATACAAGAAAATAAATCTGCCCAAGGAGGGCTAGCTAGTCTAATGCTAGGCTAGGTGATTCCTCTCTACCTCGGGGAGTCCTGGCCAAGTCGAGGTAGAGAGGATGGATTGTCACCCTAGGAATGGACAATGGAGCTCTAACAGCAAGCAACTGCAGCAATTTGCACAAATGGAATGACAGGCCGGTGCCAAATGTATTACTCTATAAGGCAAGGATGATTTGGCTGTCTCGCCATGGGGCCGTCTACCTATGAGTTGAAAGAAAGAATTCCGGTGCCTAGCTAATCGCAGTTCTAACCAGACGATTATTTTCAGGGATATAGTGAGCAAATTCCAGTTTAACCAAGTTCTTAATTGAATATCGAATTGAAGCAAACCGTTAAGGCCTGAAAGCACCGAGATGAGAGCAGGCCGTGAAGCTGGGCTTCCTGGCGTCTAACAATGAAGCGGAATACGAAGCCTTGCTTGCAGGATTGGAAATTGTCTGGGAGTTGGGAACTCCCAGACCGGGATCATCGTCTATAGTGACTCGCAGCTCGTAGTGAAACACATCAATGGAAGCTATGTGGCCCACGATGAAAGGATGGCCACATATCTAGCCTTGATCGAAACCCGGATGAGGGAGTTCACTAGGAGAAAAGTATATCACTTGCCGAGAATAGAAAACCAGCATGCTGACTCTTTAGCCTACATAGTCTCCATGCTCACCGAGGAAGGTACTGGTTGAGTTCAAAGCTCGACCTAGTATAGAGTCCGGAAGTGTGACAAATGCCAGAGGCACGCCAAGCTAATCCACGCTCCTGCAGAAGAACTTAACCTATGTCCAATCCTTGGCCCTTTGCTCAATGGGGGATGGACATCTTGGGACCACTCCCGAATGCGCCAGGAGATAGAAAGTTCCTTCTCGTAGCAACGAATTCTTTCACGAAGTGGACTATTCAATCAAGTCAAGGCGGTGCCACTTGCGAAGATCAGAGAGCGTGACGTGCAGAAGTTCTTGTAGGAACATAATCCGCGGTTTGGAGTCCCAAAGACAATCGTCTTAGACAACGACAAACAGTTCTCGGGTCGGATGATAACGAGTTTCTGCCGAGGCTTCAGAATCCGGCAACTCTACTCGACCCTGAGGCATTACTGAAGGTAATGGGCTGGTTGAGGCCTCCAACCGCGTAATTATGGACAACCTAAATAAATGCTTGGAATCAGTGAAAGGAAGATCAGTATCAGAACTACACGGAGTGCTATGGTCATACCGAACCACGCCTAGGCGATCGACCGGAGAGTCGCCGTTCGCCTTAGCTTATGGAGCAGAGGCAGTCATTCCCACTGAAGCGGAAGTCCCAACGACAAGGACCCGAGCAGTCCGAGAAGGGTTCCAAACCTTACTCCATCAGCATCTCGATCTCTTGGAAGAAAAGAGAGAGAAAGCCCTGGAATTGTGGAATACCCGAAAAAACGGAAAATCTCGTATGAATTGTCAGAGAGATGAAAGAACAGGTCCGAAGACGTAGCTTCAAACCCGGGGACATAGTTAACGGTATGCTCGGACTTCTTCACAGCTTTTCCCACCAGACTTAAAGTAAAAAAGGCGGTCTTCGCCATGGGAGCCTGCCCCAGGTCCTCGATGCCACGACTGTCTTCAGTTCTTTCCAAACCCGTCTTTTCTCTCTATCCCTTTTTTCCGAGTGGTCCATTCATGCCTCTTCCCGAAAGCTTGATTAGATAGGGGAAAAGGTGAAAGAACGGAATCCATTCATTAATGGGATCCGCCCAACTATCAATCGAAGGGGAAGCCTGCGCCACGTGTTATTATGCCAGTCCCTCAAGCCTATGCCCTGACTTTTGTCCATCGAGCGAGTGAAAATGTGGAATCTTTTAGGTTTGCTAGCCCGTTGATCCCTGCTTTCCTAGACTTGCTTTCAGGATAAACTTCCTTTCAAACTGGCTTGTCTCACCGTAAAGCCAGGAGACAAGCGCATAAAACAAATTTATATAAGGACGGAGTTTCTCGCATTCATTACGAGTCATAAAGTCAGGAGTAGCTACTATTGGAAGGAAAGCCCCCAAAAGGAATTAGCTTATCGGCCTAAACTAAACTTCCAAAAGTTATGGACACTATTATTAGACAACTAGCTGCCTTAAACTTGATGCTCTCTCGTTTCGGGGCACGCTTTAATGAAATAGATCGCTTGGAGAAAAAGAAGAAAAGACCTCGGGTGAGGGAGACGAAGGAATGATGAAATCGTCTTTTTATTCGATTCGAGAGTTCAAGTTAAAGTAGCTCGGTCTAGTTCCTTCCAACCGCCTTTTAAGCCAACAAGTAGTAAGTCGGCGAGTCAGCCTTCCAGTTCGAGTGCCAGGGGAAAGCTTCCAAGCCCGACATTCGGGGTCTCAGAACTTGAGGTTCGTGCGGGAAAGAGAAAGTTGGTCACTAGGAAATCCCAAAGATCGGGGCTAAGAAGTTGGAGGAAGGAAAGCGACGGTTCACTCGACTGAAAGGAGAGGAAAGCAAGGTGGATTGATAGATTACTAATCTGGCCCCAGTCAAAGACTGAGGAAGGGACCCAGCACGTCAAGTCAAATCCGAAGACGACCTTCATTTGATAAAGTCAGAAGAGATTGATTGGCTAAAGCCCATTGTCAGAGAGATGAAAGAAAAGGATTCAATCCAGCCACGGACGGCTACCTTGTTACGACGTGCAAAAGAGAGTTGGCTATCAAAGAACGAGGGGATTATTTAGAAAGAGCAAAGAGAATAGCTTCTTCTATAACAGAGACAAGAAGCCCTAGTTTAAAATCTAGCGGATTGGATACATCCACATGATAAGAAAGCTAAGAGGGGGGGGATTTGCACAAAGAAATAGAAAGAAAAGACCGTCTAAGGCGAAAAGACTAGCATTCGATTCTGTCTATCAATCTTCTTCGGGGATAGCTTCTTTGATCTGACTCCATAAAATTGCCTTTTTAATGAATAAGGCTAGGCATCCCCTTTCTTTGGTGGGCTTTCTTCTATTGATCGGATTCACTATTCCGAATTACCGGATTTAGCGACAAAGCCCTATTCGATAGCATCCTATTCATAGGAGACGTCTTTCTCTTCCCTTCCTTACTAATGGGCAATCAGTCCAAGGGGCACTCTTAGGTCAATCAGGCCAGGCTTGGCACCTTTCCCACTAGTAAAGCAGGCTAGGCCCCAATAAAGAGAGTTGGCTAGGTATGGCACTTCCTTTCAAACATCAGGCATATTCAAGGCACCAGCTTCTTCCCTGCAATAAGAAATAGCTAGAGTCGAGAGCAGCTCCTTGGCTTTCTCCTTTCTTATAATCTCAGATGGACATTCAAAAGGAATTGAAATGGAATTGCACATTCATATTCCTCTAGTAGCAGGACTAGTAAGAATACCTATGCTTTTTTGTTATGAGTTGAAAGGTCCGAACGGAAGAGAAGAGCACCCATAGGACTGGCACAAGAGTTTGACAAAGGAGTGAGGGCAGGTTTCCCTGGGAAGGGATCCAACCGAGTGGAAGTAGAGAGTAACCGAAGGCTTGTTCCTGTAGCCGACCCCTTGAGAGCCCAAAAAGCGAAAAGGGGGCGGCGGCTACTGAGCCAAGAAAGAGAGAGTGCCAGGAGGGAGCCAGTACTGAAAGAAAAGCTAGGGGAAGGCTCGGGTGCTAGGGCGAGGGTTCGAAGCTATCTTAATACGTATATAATATGGAGGCCCCTTCTAAATCCCAACCCTTGAAGAGAGGCAAGCAATCAATTAAACGATGCTCGCTCCTTGTTCTGGAACAGGAAGGAAGGGACTAATAGACGGCGATGGGGGAAGAATATGGCTTTTAACATCCCAGACCTACAGGAAGACTTCCGGGGTTGGAATAGAATGCAAATGTATTACTCTATAAGCCCGCTTTGATAGGTTTAATGAAATGACTAATACAGATGGATTTGACAGGTGCCCACCGCCCGCTTCCTCTCCCAGCGCTTCGACCCCGCCGAGACCCATCAACTATCTGTCCTTCTCGCTGACTATGACTCGATCATATCCGGCCATCGAGAAGTTACATTATCTCCCATCCACAGCTTGTAGCACCTCATCCATAGGGGGCAGTGGTTGATTATCCCTTACAGATGCTCCGTTCGAATCCCGGGGAGAAATCTTTCTTCATAGATACAAGACATTCGTTGCTGATCTAAAAAGATCTTATCCCAGCAAGAGCAATTCGTTAGCTTAAACCAGCAAGAAAACGCCCTATATATATAAAGGCTAACGCACAACTTCGCGCTAGCGCGCTCATCCTAAGCTTGTTTAGATTCATTAGTTGCGGCGGCTAACCGCTCTTTTTTAAGCTAACGAATTGCGTTTTCTTGATAGAATGGCTCATCATCCATATAGAGAGAAAGGCGCCTCTTAGAGAGTAAGCTTCCCAAAGCGCTCTAATCTATTGATTGCACACGTGAGTAGGAATCGGATCTCAGAAACTTAGCTTTCACGGCACGAAAGCAGAAGAATCCCAAAGCTCAAGTCTGAGTCTGAATTCAATGATAAAGAAAAGGGTTTAGTTCCTTATCTATAAGCATACTCACTCAAGACTCAAGAATCGAGTGGTTTCATTCGAACCGGCCCTTTTGCAATTGCAACATATGAGTTCGCTTACTACGAGCCCAAAAGCGATCGTTCAAATGGTTCGGTATGACGAATCTAGAGACTCTGGGATTGGAAAGATGGCAATACACAACTGGTAGTACAAGCGCGAGTACGATTCCAGAGGATTTGGCAGCCCAGGGATTCCTATACCAATCCACAGAGTTGCGAGGGAACCTCACCGCTTCAATTGGGCTATGTTCCACTACAGTTTCCACCATATTATCGACCAAGATTGAATCCCGACCGCATTCGGGATCGGGCTCAGGTCAGTCAATAGCGCATAGCTAGGATGAATGACCCTCCATACATACATACATAGCCCGTCATGTCCTACTTTCTTCATGATAGGAAAGGTGCCGGGAAAGGGCTTTCCAAATACCTTTGAAATTGAGTCAAAAACAGGGCTCCAAATCAGACTAGAGTCAGTGGTACCCACGTGCGTGCTTCTGTGCTTGGCCGTAGGGTGGACTCCCCTATGCATCTGGTCTCACACGGGTTCATTTCCCGGACTGATGCATCCAGTCGCTTCACTCATGTGAGTAGGTGAGACATCAGGGTGAGTTGGAACTAGACTCTTCTTATGCGCGTTCCTTCTTCGAACCTTTTGGTATGTATTGCCCCCTAACTATAGATCAGATCCACCGGACGAGAAACGAAATTCCGCACTGCTGCTGAGTCGTCGGACTTATCCACCAAGGGATTCGTGGAATTTCAGTTTGTGGATTGCGTTGGGGGAAATCTACCAAAGCTAGGCAGATAGATAGACTCCTTTCCCGCTGCTAAGGGAGAGCAAGAAACAAAAGAAAATGATTGTTTTTTAACCAGCGCCCCCTTTTGGGTATGCGGGTACTAAGAGTCCTCTCACTACCAACCAGCAGACATCATCTGGCTGGGTCTTGCCGGTATCAACAACGAGAAAAAACAAGCAGAAACAGCAACTAACTATGGCTCTTGGCCCAAACAACGTCCTAGGCGTAGGGGAGATCGGAGCAACAGGGAACGCCTAGACGACGACGCCCGTCCTGGGCTGCAGTAAGTAGATCGAGAGGTCGTTCCGCCCCTTGTCCCCGAAGATGGGTAATATGTTCTCATACAATGTTGCTCCAATCTGACCTAGCTGGCGAGCGATCCCAGTTCGCGGCAGAGAACAAGACAGCAAGCGAGCGTACCTTTGTTCGCTTCTTCTCCACCAAGCACGGAAGTTTAAGGATAACTGTAGGTCGGTGGCTACCTAAGGAAACTCCGATTCGATACGCCCCCCGGCTGGGAGGCATCTACCTCATCCCGATCACAAGGAGAGGTTCACCATGATGGGGGGGTACTTTTTTTATTTTCCGTTCCGGAAAGAATGAAATGCATAGGGGACCATCCTTTTTTCTTTTTTTGCGGCATGCTCCTCAGATTTACGGATTCGCAGGGGGCCTCAGGCCCTACTTAGTTGACTGACAATGACAAAGGCTTGCGAAACTAAGTAGCGCCTTTTGAATTGAATCTTAAGTAGTCTATCAGTGTGCGAAGCGGCTTTGCCCCTTTTCAGTAGGGGAGCGAAAGGTTAGACCTTAGAAAGTCAGCGAACAGCGGTTCTTCTATGTAGGTATGGCGTTCCCCCTTGACTCTCCTAACGTCGAGCTAAGTGACTTCGTAACCTTTGCGTAGCGTAGTAGAATGAAGGCTACGCCTACGCTATTATTTCGCTCTCTTATCGATTCTATTAGCCTAAGCGTCTTCGCTAACTCGCTCGCCTACTATAGTATAGCCCCTACTATAATTGTATATGTATATATAGTAGGGTAGGCTAACTCAGCCGCTTACTTCTATTCTTTGAATTCCGTTCCAGCAAGAGCAATTCAATAGTTATTGCTCTTGAATTTCATAGTGAGTGCCGCAACTCGCAATTTCATAGTGCTAAACAAGCAACGGATGAGCGCGCTAGCGCTACCAGCCCCAATTCGTGTTAATAGCGTGCCGCCTTTATATATATAGGGCGTTTTCTTGCTGGATTGCGGGGCCTTGCTTGTTCCAAACCTTTTCCTTTTTTAATAACCTATTCTCATTATCTTTCATAAGTAAAGTAGGCGAACCTATAGGTCTAGGTCCTTAGTAGCGTTGACAAAGAAGAACAGCCGGTAAAAAGACAGAAAATCTTTTGATTGAATATATCTTTCTATTATTTATCATTATTACATATAGGCCAGCTTGACAAGCTACCCTTCCTCTGGATCTGAGGTGCGAAGATAAACATATCTTTTTTATGACTTCCACTTCTCGATCCCAGCCCGGAAAAGTGACCGACCAGGGCCCTATTGATGAATGAAAGAAAGGGTTTATGAGCCCTCTAGCCCTGTAAGCCCACACCTGTGTAGAGTAGATCGTTCAACACCTGCGGCACAAACCCATTTTTGACCCATTGGTCCTAGTATCATAGGCGACCGAACGGCCGCCCCCCCCCTAATTACTAGACCGACCTGCTGTAATAATTCCATAAACACCTAGCGAAGATATGGCAAACAAATAAAGTAGCCCTATGTTCGAATCTGACAATACCATACCATAATCAAAAGGTACAACGGCCCGAGCGACCAGACTTAACATAAATGTAGCCACTGGAGCCATTCTAAAAAGGGAGAAATTTGCACTACTTGGTGAAATAGGTTCTTTTAGAATCAATTTCGAACCATCTGCTAGAGGTTGTAACAATCCGAACGATCCCACTACATCAGGACCCTTTCGACGTTGCACAAAAGCCATTACTTTACGTTCAGCTAGCACTAAAAAGGCTACTCCTAGTAGAAGTGGTAGAATTATTCCAAGTATTTCCGCTGGAACTGCTATGTACGTTTTCGATTTTCTATTCACTCATGATCTGGCCTGGTCGACCCGATCATGATATTTCACTCATGATCTGGCCTGGTCGACCCAATCATGATATTGAAGGATGGGACCTTTTCTCGAAAAACTCCGGATCCCGAGAAGAGTGGAAGATGGTGCAACATCGAATCCTGTTACGTTACTTCGAATGGAATCTTAGCCCGCCTCACTTGACTGAGCATAAGCGAAGTCAAGGGATTTCCTTCTAACTAGTGGCTGAGAGTAAGCAAGCTACCTTCATTCAACAGATTTGTGGTTGAGTCAGCTCCGAGATGAGAAGGCGGAACATTCCCCTTCCACCTTCGCCTTTGACTATATAAGGTCGGGAGAGGCTCCCGATTTCTGGTTTATAGGCGATCATATGCCGAAATCAAGTAGAACCTTAAGTCCAAGTCAAATAAATAGGGCGAATTGAATATTCATTTGAATTGAAATTCATTTGAATTGAATAGAATAAATTAAATTAATATATATTCATTTGAATTTGAAAAATGAAAGCTGCTTGTTAGGTGTAGTGCTAACTTGAAGTATGCTTCTTCCCCTTTCAGTCTAATTCAGAACTTGACTAAGCCTTTTTCCCTTAAATGACGAGGGTAGTAGTTTGCAGCTTTCAAGCCGGAGTTTGTTGGTTCAGGGCCAGACCGACTACTCCCAGAGCACTCATCCATAAACCGGTTACTGGCAAAATGAAATATTAAGAGATGTAACCAACGGAAATAGCAAGCCCGAATCTTTGGGACCAGAAGCGGTTAGCAGTGACCCATAGGTCTCTTCAGCGGTGAAAAGCAAAAGCACGGAATGTAAATTAATTCCCATCTTCGAATTCAGTCTTCTCTACAGTAGCACCATGAATAGCGCATAGCGGAGCAGCGCCCAGGAGGCAAGCAACTCCAATCATATGAAATGGGTTCAACAATCAATTATTCAAACAAGAATATCTTTCTAAAAAAAAGCTGCAAGACCGGTGCAAAAAACCGAAAGTCCTTAAAGTTCCTCCCAGATACATGGCTTACATACCCGGCTCAACATTCTTGGAAAACAATCGAATCGAGGCTTTTCAATGACTTGGCCATTCAATCTTGTGAAATAATCGAGACCGAAATTGGAGAAGGAGATACGAACGGAGAGGAATAACCAATCGATGAAGGAACATGAAACCATTCTGTTTCAATAGAGGTACGGGAAACGGTTAGGGGCAATGAGGTAGGTGAAGTGGTTGGATTTTGCGAGCTGTTCCAACCACTGCTGGATGTGATTCCAAGAGCCGAACGAGAATGAATACCACACAGAAGAGTCAAGACCGGGCTCCCTAATGGAATGTTTAACCGATCCATTCCGGATCGATCGAATTGGTACGGAAGTTGTAACATGGGAAAACCACGGAAAACACGACTTATTTGAATAACCCGGTGACCTACCAATTGTAGAAGTAGGATCTTTGGCAAGCAATAAGCACTTAAATAATACAATTCGAGTGTACCATCTTCTTTCTCATTTCGAGGAAAAGGTTCGGGAGGAAAAGGAAACAACGGAGGGATCCGAATCGGACCTAAATGGGAATGACATGAAAAGTGTTTTTCAAAACCTATCATTAAGGGCGTTACGACGATATACGAGAGGAATGGATAAAAACTCGTGATTGGTGTGGAGGGGAAGATCTGTTTATGAAATAGTTCAAGAAAGAGTCGTCTCATTTCCTTACTTCTTCGTTCCTTCTAATTCATTCACTTCAAGGCTGGTTCTGAACCATTTACAGATACAGAAAGGTAACATCATCTTCAACAAACCTCCACCGCCTATACTGTATAAGCGTTCGGTGCGGCCACTAAAGAATTGCTTATACACTAAACAGCTACTTATATATATACGCTTACTAAAAGACTGACTTTCATTAGGCCAGCGTGAAACTAAGAAAGAGAGATGTGCCTAAGGCGGCATGCAAGCAAACTGTGCATGCTAAGAGAAGAGGAGAGATGCTCGCAATTACTACCACAAGAAAGCCGCTCCGCGGGCCCGTCACTTCGTTCGTACCTTCTTGGCTTAGGCTTGCAACTGAACTGACTTTATGGCCTTGCCGCCCGCCGCTAGCAGAAGCTAAGCGCTTGAAAAGCGCGCTAAGAAACGTTCTCTGTCGGCCTTTCTGTGCAACAGTCCACCAGTAGCGGAAGAGAGGGTTACAGTACATACAATAGTCTTCCAGTTCTTACTGCAGCTCTTTCTTACCAGTAAAGTAGTACAACAGCTGTATCTTATCTTATAGCCCGGCGCGGCTAAAAACTTTTTGAATTCAGTAGCAGTAGATAGAATAGAATAAACTATTAGATAGATAAGGAGTAGGTGGGTGAGTGAGTCCTCACTGACCTGAGCGATTTCGATCACCCACCTAGCAGGCAGCTGAAGCCGAGGCGTATCATCTTGACTAAGAAGGAAGGAACTCGAAGTGAGACGGCACCGTCTTGTGCAACGCAACGATAGTTGGCCCTCTATCATCTTCTATCTGGTAGACTTGGTAAGTAAAAGGGCCCCTCTATTCCCTGGATCGACCGCAGCTGCTCCTTATGGGGGGGTGGGGGGATCCAGTTCCTTGCCTTATATCGAGCCCTCCCTTTTGCTTGTGAATTTGTTTTGGGTATTACCAAACCTAGCCTAGCCTTCGTCAATCACACTAAAGCAGAGCACCCAACTATGGCAAGGCCTCCTTAAGGGTTAGGTTAGTCAATCCGGCCCGAGACGCGTTCGTTGACAAAACCGCCGTAGGAATGGAGACCTTTTAATAGAGCGGAGGCGAACTGATCAACGATAAACAGCCCTACTCACTACAAACGAATACACCACAAGATCAAACTGCACTCATGCCTCTCCCGCATCAAGTTTACCGCCGCCCCCCCCTACGTAGTGATTCTATCAATCATGTACGTAGGTAGGACCCTCCATTCTGATTGGTAGATCATGAATAAAAAAAGCCAGCCATTTGCACCAGGCGCACTGCGCTTTCCCTTGCCCAGATGTTAGCCTTTCTAAGTCAAGTAATGGTGACCCGCCGAAGACTGGAGCCTCGTAACATGTTGACGAAGACCTCCGAACTGAGGGTTCGGTCAGTAGAGGGGACGACTTTGCCTCCCCGGAAGAAGAATAGCCCCGCTCTCTAGCCGACTGATCCCGTTGATCATATAACTGGGAGGGAACGTGTCACATTAGAGGTGAACGACTCTATATCAATACGGCTGCACTCGTTTCACCACGATGAGGCTGGTCCCTCTTTTAGTAGACTCAGCTATGAATATGAATGCTGAAATGAATTGAATCCCGGGCTCTTTCTTTCACTGCTAACCCCAAAAACTTTCTTAATGCTGAGACTTTCTGTTTCGTCGAGCCCCGAGTGGTCCTCCTTTGAGTGTGGGTTCAATTGGATGAATCTGTCAAGTCAAGGTCAACGTACGTAGCAGCAAGGATGGTGCATCGCCTATTTTTCGTTCTCGCTCTGGAGCCAAAACGAGCACGCCTGCTACCTACTGTACTGGACCTTCGACCAGGCATTCTATCCTTGTCGAATCGGAACCAACCACCACTGCATTGCGTTCGAACAGTTGAGCGGCCGCCGGCCCCGTGCACAGATATAGATTCATTCTTCGTACCTGGTCCAGCCTCACAACCCAGCCAGAGCAATTCCGGCACTATTCAATTGCGAGTTGCGGCGTTAGCAACTAATTCACTAATGAATCAACAAGCAACGGATGAGCGCGCTAGCGCTACCAGCCCCAATTCGTGTTAATAGCGTTAGCCTTTACATATATAGGGCGTTTTCTTGCTCCTCAACTCGCAATTCAATAGTTCTTGCTCTTGCTCTTGAATTTCATAGTGAGTGCCGCAACTCGCAATTGAATAGTGCCGGAATTGCTCTGGCTTCTTCGGCCCCCGGTTGAGTCTCATGTAGTGTAGTCAGCTGACGGAACTACACCTATAAAGAAGCTTGTTCTTGCCCCTATCACGTAAAGGCGCAGGAGCGCACTTCCCTTTTCTACGCGGGTCTCAGTGAGAGCAACTTGAGTATCCCCCGTTGACCTTCTTTTGTAGATAGAATCTTCAATGAGTGGAAACAAGACCAGACTTGCTCTGCAGTACGAGCCTCATACAGAGCCGCGCCCTTGTACTGTAATATGATGAGAAGAAAGAAGAGGGGCCTCTTTTCTTTTCCGCACCAATCCTTATTGACTCAAAAATGTTTTTGGGGGTGTATAGCTCAGTTGGTAGAGCATTGGGCTTTTAACCTAATGGTCGCAGGTTCAAGTCCTGCTATACCCAAACCTACCTTACACTCTACTATGAGTAAGGATGCGTAGTAGCGTTCAAAGATCACTCTTTGGCCTTTAGACTCGCTTCGGCGATCCTCTTAGGTTTCATGTAGTTCCTGAAGGCTTCGGTAAGGAGTAGTCTCAGAGTGGCTCGGTCATCGATGGGCCTCTCCTTCTTTTTATTATTCCGTTCCGTCAAGGGCGGGGCTGCGGACCAACAATCCATAGTAGAGGGCTGGCTCATCGATCGAACTTCAGACAGGTCGAGTGCATGACGAGTTGTTGGGGCACTCCCTACATTATCCGTTTAAAGCTTCTCGTACTCCCCATCTGTTGATTGATAGGATCCGCAAGCAGGCAGGTACCCAGGCATTCCCGAATCCGTAGCAGCAGGTTTTCATGTTGGGGACCTTCAGTTTGTCTTTCATCAAGGCTCTTTGTCAAGTGAGGGTTCAGAGGCAGGATTCGAGCGCTAGGGTTTAGCTTTCTCCATCAATCAGGGTGAACTTCCACTGATTGAAGAGGATCAGAAGCGGCCCAACTCAATGAAACATTGATTTTTCAATGAAAATAAACATAATACAGCTTACGTTTTAGACACCTAAAACGAGCATCTCAGAACCCTCACCTCGAAAAACCACGTATCTCACTCGAGCAACTCACCTAGCTCACTCAACTCGAGTAAAACAGACTCCACGGACTAACCCAGGAAAAGGAAGGAGGGAAGGCATCTCTGAGATGCCCTATGACTAAATATTACTGCCTGACCGAAGGGAAGGCAGGAAAGATATTCGACATACACCGCCCTTTATAGTAGCGACTGTTTCCTTTGGTTTGTCTTTGAGAACTTTACTTTAGCTTGACTTGAGTCGAGTATCTATTTTCATCTGAGTTCGACTGGAAGGAGTTTGATCGTATGTTGACCATAGAAAACTAACTGTTCCTGATGTTATCGTTTCACTTCGAGCTCCGAAGGTTCGCACGTGGGTTCCATAGATGCCAGATTCGTTTCCGATATGCGCTTCCGTTCCATCCGACAACACTGGACTAAAATGTTCTCTTGCGCAAGAGAACAGGAGTAACAAGAGTAAGGATAAGATTCATGCCAGAGATAAAAAACAAACAAGTGGGTTAAAGGAACCATAAACCCAAGCCAGCAAACGGGTGACTACACTACATGAGACTGAATCGGATGCTGACTACACTACATTAGAAAAAGTGTGCGCTAGCGCGCACTTACATTTTGAAGCAGCTTCGGCGACTTAGGTTTCATGTAGTTCCGCTTAGATTATAGTTCCGTTCCGTCACTTGACTAAGCCCCATTTGCTGGGTTGTGAGGCGCTGTCAAGCATAAGCGTCTTCGACCGGGTATGCGGCTAGGAAGTCGGCCAACGCCTGTCCTTTGACAGCCTTTTGAGGTGAGGCACATACTTGATTTCAAACTCTGTCAAGCCAGTCTAATAAAGTAGTAATATCAATTTTGCGAGCCTTCCAGACACTAACTAACTAAGGCCCTGTCATGAGGAGCAAACTCCGGCTTGAAAGCCCTATTGAGTAAGGTGCGCAGGAGCGCACTTCCGTTTTCTACGCTGGATTGGAATGATGAAATACATTATCGTTGGGGCCCGTTCCCACCTTATCCAAATGGACTGATGCTTTCTAACCGTACCCATAGCCTATCGACGATGGCTATCGCGGATACAACTCCTTCGGTTTGTTCAGAAAAGGAAAAGGCCAAGGAGAAAGAAAGACCAGCATTCTGCGTTCACTTCGTTCTGTGCTGTGGTTAAGGCCGAGCGTTTCAACATGATGCCTGCAGTGGTTGATACAAGAGATTCGACCCCGAGAAGCTGCTTTGATTCCAGGGACCAAGACACTGCATGCCGAGGAAGAGACTCTGCTTGTCAACGAACCTACCGATAGTGCAAATGAATGCCCTAGAAATATAGCCGCTCTCTCTCTTCTTCCGTACTTATCTTTGCTCCGCTCTACCTCCCGTAAGGTCAGTGGTGAGCCAGTCAAGTTAGTCAAGATGCATGCAGGATTATAACCATTCCCGTTTCATCTTGCTTGCATCTTGACTAACTAGTCGGTAAACCTCTCTTTTTTCTATAGATATGATGATTCCAGTCTTTCGCCTCTTCGTCTCGTTGAGCTTCCGTTCGACCCTTATTTGTTTGCCCAGAAAGAGAAAGCTCACCCAACAAGTGATTGCCCGCCCCAACGAATCCACTTATGGATGCCGGTAGTGTAGTATAGGTGCAACAGAGATGACTAGCAAAAAAAAAACGACAGCCTTTTAAATTAAGTTTCAGTAAGAAATGGATCCGCCTCCCCCTTTGAACTTATTTATCCGGTATAGCAGGCTGCTTCTCCGGCTTAGCTAGCAGCATGCTCACCCACCACCTATAGGCATAAAATCCTCGTTCAATGAGAACTTCTATCTATTATCAATAGACGGTTTCCCGATCGGTTCTTTCTTCTGGACAAAGAAAGAGGGAAGACGAAGCGATCCACTTCCTATTCTTGAAGGTATTTTCGGTTGAGTCGAGCGGTGGGCAAAGATGAATCGTCGAGGCGATTTCTCTAATCCTTTAAAGTAAAGGGCAAATATAAAGTATTCAAACAGGTGCTCGGCTGGCCGGTCAAAGACTATCTATGTTGGTCGACTCGTCTGGTTCACTATCTCTCATAGCAGCAGATAGTTCTAAGTGCTTAAACTCTTGGATTCTTCGGGCATTTCAGAGACATAAAGCTGTCTAATGATGAACAAGATTTGAAACCCATTGCCGACCCTTTACTTGCCTTGATCCGCGCCCCCCACTCGACGACGGCTTGGAGATGACTCGAATGGAAAGACTGCTCCGTTCCTCACCCTACCTACTTCTAAGGATAGATAGAAAAGAATGGAATGCCCTTAACTTAAATAGTAGGGGCCACCTTTGCCTTTGACTCCCAATCAAATACATTGGATAAAGCCTCCTTCTTTGAGTATTTGAAGGGGAAGAGACACAGAAAAAATGAACATGCATGTATGTTCATTACTGTTGCTTGCTCAAAACCTTTATCTTTCCTTTATGAGTAGAGGGAGGAAATAAAGAGAACGAATGATTTAGTGCTCCACCAAGGTTTGTTTGGCAAGTTAGGTTGGGCAAGGGCAGTAGAAATTAGATCTATGTTGGTATCGAGATGTGGCTATTCCAACTCCATCTTAGCAAGAAAATAGTGAAGCGGGAGATAGTGAACCGTAAGAATAGAGTTTTTAAAATCTGGAATCGCGGAACGTTCCTCCAAAACTCCCCATCCCGAAACCTGACGGAACGGAATTTCACTAAGTAGTAGATTCTGTTGAATAAGCAGTTGAGCTAGTCGATCAAATCTCATTATCGGGAACCACCACCACCAGCAGTAGTAGATCCTACAGAGCCGGTTTAAGCAGAACTATAAGAAGAAGTAGATTCGGTTGATTAATGTGATCCGGTCGGTTGGGCACCCAGGTTATGAAAGATCTACGCCGTAAGGTATAGGACCGGCATAACCGATTGATTCATTTCAACCCACAACGTAATACCCAGTAACATACCTAGTTGCCTATCCGGTTGGATATCGATACCCAGCAGCATCTAAGCCAGGTGTATCATATATTGATCCATACCTTTCGCATATCCACCGGTGAAGAGCCAGCCACATCAGTGGCATATCCACCAGCAGCGCTAGTGGCATTATAGGCCGCATATGTTGATCCATCGGTAGCAGGGCCAGATGAATAACCGCATCACTTCAGCGGCATACCTTCAGGATCGCGATAGAGACCTAGCGGCATCAATAGCAGTGGATCCATCCGGAGCTGGCAGAGCCACCAGCATAGGCGAGGGCGAGGGAATCGAAGCAGGCAAAGACATAGGGGGTGGTTGATCCAGCGGATTGTGCGGAGTAGTTTACCCGATCCGGTCGAGAACCCAACAGTAAGTAGTATAGTAGCGGAGGAAGCAATGGCAGAGCTAGTTTATGAAGTCAAAATGAAGCGGATCCTGCTGCTCACTCGCGATCGATAACGGGTTATGGATCCATAGGCAAAGGTAACATTTCGTCCTGCGACGGCTTTCTGAACATCCCCCACAGCTCCGGGAACAGATTCACCCGTCGGGGATTATCCAGACCAAGGTGCAGATACATCTCGAGATCGAGATGGAGACCCATGGCAAATTGTTGGAGATCGAGCGGACCCAGTGGCCCCCATTGACCTAGCACTAATTGATCTTGAATCAGTAAATGACCCAGCAGATTAAGAAGCAGGGGTGGTGAGAGTCGGACCGAATGGAATGGCATAGACAGCAGCCCATACTCGATCTCATAGGAAAGGCTGATGAGACATAGGTTTCATAAGTAGCAGTTGACTCAGCAGTTCCAGTCTGTTCATGCGGGCGGGAAAGGCACTTCTAGCTGTCACACCATCGATCAGCACGAGATCGGTGCAAGGGCGATAGCCATGCATGCCCTCGAACGGATGGGAGGTGTACCAACGCTCGGATATGAGTTGTAACCCCTCGTAAACGCCACGGGGAGGGAGCTGAAAAGCCTCCGTTTGCTGGTGACGGTACGGAATGAGACTTAGTCGGCTGTGACGGAACTACATTGAACCTAAGTGTGCGCTAGCGCGCCCTGGAGTTGTTCAGCTCCTTCAACTGCTCTGCTGCACCTTTAAAACCAAGCTCTTGGTGCCTGCTTTAGCCCATAGAGAGCTCTCTTGAGCTTGCCAAGTTAGGATTCCTAGGAGAAGAGAAGCCTGGAGTTGGAGGAGGCTGAATAGAAACTTATTCTTGCAGATCTACGTGGAGAAAGGAATTCTTCACAGTTGAAATAAGGGCCACTTTTTGATTGCAGCCAAGGCAAGAATAACACGAATAGTTGTCATTTTTGCAACCCGGGGCAAATGTTTCCTCAGTTTCGACTCAATATTCTGGAAGGAATCCTTTAGCTACTAATCTAGCTTTGTATCTCTCTACCAAGCCATCCGCTTTATGCTTGATCTTGTAAATCCACTTGCATGCAGCCAATGGCTTGTTTCCCTGCAGGCAATGAGACTAACTAAGTCCTAAGTCTTATTCTTTTTATCCTGGGCATTGATTTATTCCTGCATAGCATCTCTCCAGCAAGAATGATTGGAGGCTTCAGCAAATGATTCAGGTTCATGAGAAGATTGAACTGACATGAGGTAAGCTCGATGTTTTGGGGAAAACGATTCATAAGATAAAAAATCCTTCAACGGGATAAGAAACTTGAGAGGATCGACGAACCTGAGAGAGGGATCCAGAATCTGAGGAAGCGACTGGAAGGGAAGCCACTGGGGTAGACTGCGGATCTTCTGGAGTAGTCTGACCCTGGGAAAGAGACTGTAATCGCCGCCGAGAATAAACATGCTGTGCCGGGGAATCCTCTTAGGTCCACTGAACAGGCTGACAATCGGCAGAAGATGCTGGGCAAAGCTGCTGGCCTGAAGAGTGAGGCTGATCCGTAACATCAACTGCAGAAGAATGAGGTTCGAGTTGATGAACAGGAGAAGGCCGCAATACATCTCCATCACCATTCTCCCCCGGGGCCGATGAATTAGGTTAAGGATAATAAATATGAGGCGATATCATTAAAGAGAACATTCAAGGATACATCGAGTCTCTTGGATTTCACGTCATAGCATCTATACCCAGACTGAGCATATCCAAGAAAGACACAAGTGGTTGCCTTGGAATTTTTCTCTGAACTGCGCAGGAATATGAACAAAACACGTGCATCCAAACACTAGAAAATGCCTATAGGATGGGATGGTGCTGCCCCAGTAAGAAGTTCGTGAGGTGCCGCTGCAGCTTCTTCCCCGTCGAGAGAGAGATGTCCCTTCTTTATGCACATCCATATACATAGCCAGACACAAACAAAGGTCTACAATCCAAGAAGCAAGGGATTCGCGGCACTCACTATGAAATTCAAGAGCAAGAGCAAGAACTATTGAATTGCGAGTTGAGGCCCGCAATCCCCAAAATGTCTATAGTAGAGCAATTCGTTAATAAACGTCAAGAACCAGCAAGAAAACGCCCTATATATATAAAGGCGGCACGCTATTAACACGAATTGGGGCTGGTAGCGCTAGCGCGCTCATCCGTTGCTTGTTCTAACGAATGAATTTCATAGTGCCGGAATTGCTCTGGCTTCTTCGGTTCTTTAAGTTCATGAACTCTAGGTTCTCTTACTTGCTCTAGTGGCTGGCAAACGCCAACCGAGAGGGGAGAACTAATGGCTCAGGAATCGACCGGTTCCGAGCAGACTCTTGGAGCTGCAGCTTGGATTATCGTAGAATAAGAGGAGCCAGCCGTCTTAGGAAATGACTCAACTTAAAAGACAGATGCCGCCGCTGCGAGGGAGCAACTTGTCTGGTCTTGCGGTGCACTCACTCCTGTTACGAGAATGAAATGACGCCCCACCCCAGCTCGACTCGAGACCAAGACTCCTTACTTATTGCTTGCACCAATAGCGGCGGCATCTGTCTTTTAAGTTGCGGCCGGAGATTGATTGAAAAGGCAGCCCAGCCAGCCCGCCCCCTTTAGTGATAGTGAGAAAGAGCACACACAAACCTCCCCTGATCCACTAATCATCATCTCATCTGGCGCGAAGCAAAAAGAAAGGTCCCTCCCTCCTTCCCAGCCCAGCCGCCTACCTACTCGTGCTTGTAGCTCGATCGGAGGTCAAGAGTTTGGGTAGGCGGAAAAACAGAAGTCGTCCGTATCAAGTGATACGTGAATTGCTCAGTAGTGCTTCGCTACTTGACGTTGCCCCGCTGGCGGAAATAGCTTAATGGTAGAGCATAGCCTTGCCAAGGCTGAGGTTGAGGGTTCAAGTCCCTCCTTCCGCTCCTGGCTTCGTCGTTTAGTGGTAACGAGTGGAGTGCATAAGCACTCCACGAGCAGCAAGCAAGAAGCAAGGCCCCGCAATCCAGCAAGAAAACGCCCTATATATATAAAGGCGGCACGCTATTAACACGAATTGGGGCTGGTAGCGCTAGCGCGCTCATCCGTTGCTTGTTTAGCACTATGAAATTGCGAGTTGCGGCACTCACTATGAAATTCAAGAGCAAGAGCAAGAACTATTGAATTGCGAGTTGAGGCCCGCAATCCCCAAAATGTCTATAGTAGAGCAATTCGTTAATAAACGTCAAAAGAACTTGATATATATATTCGCCGCTCTTTTCTTTTTGAAGCTAAGACTAACGAATTGCTCTTGCTGGAACGGAATTCAATACAATACGGAATTAAATACTCCGATCTTCCTGGGGCACTCACTGGCTAGGGGTTTAGAATCAAAGCATGGGCATCCGCAACTAAGAGGGAGCAGTAGATCGTCGATTGAAGAGCCAGGTCAGTCAACTTCTATTGGGACTTCTATTGATTATTGATTCGACTAGAGGGACTCCTAGCAGCAAACTTGGCGGAAGGGCCCCCATGGAGACGCAGGAGATGCAGGAGCCACCAGCCGGGTCGACCAATGAATGATAGGCCAGAGGGAGGGGCTCATTCGACTAATCAGTGATCCCTGGGCCTACCTAACACAGATGCCCTTGAGTGTGAGGGGATTGGTTGATCGGAAAGCTCGGGCGGGAGTAGGACATTCCATACAAATCTTTCTGATCCAGCTCCGAGGAAGTGCGCTCCTGCGCACCTTACTCAATAGGGCTTTCAAGCCGGAGTTTGCTCCTCTCAAATCTCTTTTTTTCATCGAGAGGTAGGGTTCATTCTAAGGTTCCTTATTCCGGTTGTAAAGCGGAAGAAGAGGGAGAATGGGCACAGCCCCACCAGCAGCCCGCGTTTCCGACCCGAAAGGAATTGAAAATGAAACAAGAATCTGTGTTCACTATCTATGGAGTGGAGTGACTATCCTTAATCTCCTCTTCCCTATCTCCCCCCCTTTTTTCCTTTTTTTTTTATCCCTTTTTTTGACTATGATTGGTCTGTAGAAAAAGGTCACTCTTCCTAATCCGAGTTTGAGATGGGAGAAGACCCAGACGTAGAGTCCCGTCGGCCGGGAAGGGATTTTTTCTATGGATTTTTGACTCAAGTCTCCTCTGGCCTTACCTTTAAATAAGGGGTTCTTCTCTCCCGAGGAAAGCCCTTTCCAGATGGAGTAGTTCATCTGTGTCTTGAAAGCCCGCCCTATCAATAGGAGTTCCTATCTCTACTGCCTATCCAACCCGAAGACTCTTATTCGTGGTGGAGTGCTTCGAGTAGGATCCGGTCCCATCCCAGCAGTGAAACTCCTTCCTGACCCGGGTCACCTGCCTCTGAAGCTGGAATGACTGCCTACCCAGCAAACGGAGGCTTTGAAGCCGTAGTTTGCATGTTGGCGCACTTGACGGAACGGAACTAACATCTAAGCGCCGACTAAGTCTCATTCCGTTCCGGAAGGCTTGTTCTGGCCCTTTAAGTCTAATTCGGCGCAGGAGCGCACTTCCTCGGAGCTGGGGAGGGGATTGAATCATTCATTCGATACGTCTTCTTCCGTGATCCGTTTCATGTCAACTCTAATAAGTTATCAAAAGGCCTACTTTACAAAGGGAACGTCGTTTCCCGGGGGAACCTTGCAACCTTGCGGTTCCCGGTAACCGGCCGCATCGGCCCGGTAACCTTCGTTACCGTCGGTTCCCGCAACCAACCCTTTTTTTCTTTCTTTCTTTTTGAAGGGCTTGCGGTTCATTACACCAAAGGCTTTCAGTGAACTATTGAAGCTATCGAGAGAGTCCCAAATGCTGACGGTGACGAAGGTTACCGACTTTCGGTGGACGCGGAGCCAACGAGTTTAGTCGAACAGCGTAACGAGTCTAAGGTTACAGAAGCGTTCGCCTACTTTGATAGGCATAGCATTGCAAGCAAATAGAGCAGAGAGCTTCCCGTTTGTTTCTATTAGAGTCGCGAGCTTGTTGTAGTCGGTCCTAAAGTAAAGGGAGAACCTTGCAGCTTACTTGCTGTATCCCCGCGTCCTTGCACGGCTCGTTCTTCGAGCCCTGCTTCTACCCTCCCCCTCTCCCCAGGACCGACCTTATGGAGTATAGCCAAGTGGTAAGGCATCGGTTTTTGGTACCGGCATGCAAAGGTTCGAATCCTTTTACTCCAGACCCGATCGGATCTGTCAAGAACGAGCTGACGACTACAGGGGAAGCGGCTGACTGCAGCCCCTGAGCCCAGCTTGTAGCAAGCAAAAAAAAAGTGTGACTTGAACCTACTTTGCTAAGAGAAGAGAGAGAAGGGAAAGACAGACGACAGAAAGCAATCCTTCCAACCAGCCGCGGAGTGGAACACAACACTGACTTCGGCCAGGTTCTTCCATCAATCTCCGGGCCCTTGCTTAACTCCTTGTTCCGTAAACCGGTCGCTGGTTGATCTGATCGGACCCCTGACACGCGAGAGCCCAGCCCGGGAGGAATGAAAGGTTCCCTGGCGCTTCATGGGACGGACGTTCGCAGTCCCCCTCCCTCTAATCTAACCCTACCTCGCTCGCCCGCCGGCACAAACAATAAGAGAATGCTGGAGCTAATCTGCTTGCTTGTGCAGGCGAGGACCGCTCGGCTAGGGCGCTAAGAGGAGCTTCGAGTGACTTGATTCTTTGCTCTTCGACAGCCCTAACAAGTCACTCGAAGCTCTGCCCTTTGCTTTGCCCCGCGCTGTCTCCCTCCAGTTGCTCAGTTAAAAACGTTACAGTCAATGCCCATCCCATCCTCTCCCATCCCAGTTCTATTCTTTGGGAGAGTTTCATTCCCTCGGGATTAAGGTAGGCCAGGGGATTCAGTGGATGAAGAAGTCAGGCCAATCAAATCGACCATAGATAGGGATCGGTCCAGTGACTAAGGGTTGAGCAGTATCCGTTGATCAACTCCAGTCTCAGGGAGGGAATGAATGAGAGGCAGGCATTCAGAAGGGAAAAAATCAGATGTTATCCCGTAACGAATTTTCTATCCGGTTCGGACCGGGGTCTTAATTCAAGGTTTATAAGGTCCTTTGACACTCTCCTAATAAGGAGAGGAAAGGCAGTGTTCATTGATAAATAAACCACCTCTTCAATACAAGAAAATCCATTTCTTTTCTTTTTCTCTTCACTTCATCCGCTCCCCCTATTATATAACCGGTCTATCCACTGTTCATCGAGAATGAGGGGTTAGGTTGAAAGATTCGACTTACTCTTCATTCATTCCCAGTCAATCCCTTCATTGATTAGGAGGAATTTCGGGGACCTCAATCAAAATCTGGTATTGATCCATCTAGCTCTACTGCCTCTCCCGCCTCATAACTTATTCTATCTGCTAGCCCAGCAGTCAGAGATGAAATAGACTATCCATCCATGCTTGGATCGGGTGCCTTTGGGGAATAAGATGATTCGAGATTCGATCTGCTGGCCCGCTGACTGAACGATGATTTCCTCCCTAGCTGCGAGTAGACCGATTGAAAGCGTTCACTTGCTCTGCTCCATTTGAGATTCCCTATTTATAGGATTCGATACCAGCCTTCCCTGACTCATCGTCTTGTCTTAAAGCCGGGAATGGAAATAGATAGTAAATGAGCCGTGAAGTCGGCGGAACAGAAATCCGGGATTACATGGGTTCAATTCCTCTCTATCCGGAAGTAGGGAATCCTTTCATATCCCGGTTTTGAGCCGTAGTATATTAGTTCTATATGCCATCGCCAATAAAGGTTGAATCCACTATTGCCTGCCAGGTCATTCAATCTCTTTCACTCCCAGGGTTTAGCTCCCGACTGGAGGGAAAGGGGCAAGGCATTAGGGATAGCTGCTTCCGTCTCCAGTAATGGATGGATAAGGTCGTAGTGAAATATTTCGGAGTAGCCGTAATGGAAGAACTTATGGCTTGGTTGTCCGGCCCTCTTCCCCGCCCTACGAATCAAACATCTCCGGGCATCTGGTTTCAAAGAGAGATTGCTTAGTCGCCTTCTGTTCATTCTTACCCCGCACTACCGGACCCCCATTGGTTAAGTTGGGGCAGGAATAGCTATCGGGCTACGATCACAGGCCGGGCCGACCCTCCTTGATTCTAGTCCAGTTTGAGAGGGAAAAGTCCCATCCGTTCCAGAAGTTGCAGATAAATGGAAGGCTTAAATACCAAAAACTAAGGAGGCATGATATACTAAAAAAAAAATGGGTAAGCCCGGTGGTTCAAGTCGAGCCTAGCCTGGTGCTGGCAGTGGACTGGTTCAAGGTCGTAATCTACGGGATCAACAGAAGCTTCTCTTGGTCGGTCAGAGCTCATGTTCTTGTTTGTTTACCAGGGAAACTCCATTGCTAGGCCCACCTGGATATAGGCTCGTACAGAGACAAGACCCAGTGACAGATTCATTTCCAGAGTCAGATCGAGTGGAATCTGTCCCGGAAGTGGGGCCAAGCCAGGGGCAGTGGGGGATTGAGATCGGGCCGGGCCAACAACCAACATCAGCTTCTAGGGATAGTAGGAGCAACTGGAGCTTTAGCCACTCGCCTAACTTGAGTACTAAAGCCGGGAGAGGAAGCCTTTAGGCTCACTCGACCAACCCTTGAACCTAACCCTCGGGGATTGGACAACTTCTCTTTTCCATTCCTCATGACAAGGCTCAGGACCCGAACTGTCTGCTCTTCCCCTTTTTGATCTGCTGAACCAACCCCTACACATTCGGATAGAAGCTGGCCCATAAGCGGGAGAGTTTCATTAATTCATAATTAATCTTCCTTTTAACTAAGGGGGGATG